TACTCTTATAATGAGACTTTGATCTATTCCATAACCTACAAATTGGTTAGTTATCCAGTCAGCATAATAAAAATATTATATTTGTTTTGTAGAAATGACAAAAAGGATCCTTTGCTCTGATGTTTCAAACCACTCTATTCTTTTCTTTCTTAATGATGTTTGTGAACAATTGAATCTAGCGGTTGATTCATAGTCCCTGCCCTTCCCCCAAAATATTAACTGGAAGCAAGAAGAAAGAACGAATCAATCGATTTTATCTATAATCCAATATAATAATTATATTGATTTCTAGGGATGAGACATCCTGCAAATCATTTCTAGACTAAACTAATAGAACCTTAATCAAAACTACTCTAAAAATAAAATAAAAACTCTGATCATATATCTGATCATATAATAAATAAAGATTTGGATATTCGTAAAAATAAAATCCGCCTTTCAACCGGAACAGTCTTTTTTGTTTGAATAATTTCTCTAAGTTAGAAGTTTAACTTATATTGAATAAGTGAAGATATTGAATAAGTGAATAAATTCTATTTGCTCAATAACTTATTCACCCATAATCCTTTTTTTCCTTTGTTTGTCCACTACTTCTTATGAATCTAAACAAAGGAGTTCCGATAGACCCGGAAAAGAAGGAAAGGAATAGTAATTTTTGATGAACAGGAAAAAAAATAATTATTATTTTGATACAAGACGACACAAGAAAACGGGTGAAAATTCCTTTTTCTTGTGTCGTCTTGCGCCGAATAGAAGATTAGGAAGACTAGTAATCCTTCCTAAAAGTATTTGTTCCTTTCATTTTTACCATCCTTGCCTTGTATTCTCTTCTTTTGTATTTGTTTGTATGCCTATTGTTTATTACTAAAATGGAATACAAGTAATGAATTCCAGGCGTCCTGCAAAACAAAAAGAGTATAAACAAAGCAAGCAAAAGGATTTACAGAATTTTTTGATCATACATAATTGTATCGATGGACAAAAAATCGGCACTTTTTACCAAATGTTAAGGAATCTCTGGACCTAAAAATTCATTTCGTACAATTGAACTTTTTCAAACTGTTTCTTTTTAAGAACCAAAAAAACTTGTGCCAAAATAACAGATGCGAAGAAGAACAAAAGGCCTTGGACGCGTAATGGATCTTGAAGCACTATTTCTGCATCTCCCTGACCAAACCCTCCTACATTGGGATTGCTTGTTAATGGTTGATCAAGCTTAATGGATTCACCCTCTGAAACAAGAAGTTCTGGTCCTGGAGGTATAATATCAACCACTTGACGTCCATCCGATGCATCAACTATGGTTATTTCATATCCTCCCTTTTCTTTACGTACTATTTTGCTTACTATACCTGCTGATGTAGCATTATAGACTGTATTGTTACTCTTGCTACCATCAGGATAAATCTGACCCCTTCCTCTGTTCCCACCCACATATATGGGATATTTTAAGAAGTGAACGTCTTTCTTTGTAGCAGGGTCGGGGGAAAGAATGGGAAAGACGATTTCACTATATTTCTGACCCGGAACAGGACCTATCACAAGAATATTTTTTTTATTGGGACGATAACTCTGAAAAGACAGATTTCCTATCTTTTCTTTCAACTCAGGAGAAATACGATCGGGGGGGGCTAATTCGAATCCCTCGGGTAAAATAAGAACAGCACCCACATTCAAACCCCCTTTTTTACCATTAGCAAGAACTTGTTTCAGTTGCATATCATAAGGAATTTGAACAACTGCTTCAAATACAGTATCAGGAAGCACAGCTTGCGGAACTTCAATATCCACGGGCTTATTAGCTAAATGGCAATTAGCACATACAATTCGTCCAGTTGCTTCTCGTGGGTTTTCATAACCCTGCTGCGCAAAAATGGGATATGCATTTGAAATGGATGCTCGAGTTATTACATATATCATGATCGATACAGAAATGGATCGAGTCATCTGTTCCTTTACCCAAGAAAAAGTATTTCTATTTTGCATGTCCAATCATGGATCTCGGAATTTCTACAATAAATTAGATAGGGAACTAGTAAAGTTCCCTATGCACGAGTCTGTCATTGTACTGGAATAGTTGTACTGTAATATAGGACGAATACCTTGAACTGGTAGAAATAAAATATAAAGAATTAAGTAAGATTCAAAATGGTTTCTTTATAAAGGAAGAAAGATTCTGATTTATTTGATTGATATCAGGAGATCAAATGAGTTCTTCATTCATTCATTGAATGATAAATGACTACAAGCGAAGGAGATACACGATTTAAATAATGGAAAATCCAATATTTCACAATTGTATCTAGAATAACTGGAAAGGTGGAAACAAGACCAGATATAATTTGATCGTTATGAGCCAATCCAAAATCATTGTAGAACGAACCAATTATTAGTTCCCAACCATGAGTCGAGTGAAATCCAATCCATAAATCAGTAACTAAAAGAATCGAAAAAGCTTTTATTGTGTCACTTAAGTTATAGAGGAATTCCTGAACCCAAGAATTAAGAATGACAAGTTCCTCATTACCCAAAATAAAATAACCACTTAGAATAGCGAAAGAGATTATATTTGTCGAGAAATGCAAAATGATATGGAGATGATATTCATTGTGTGTTTTGACCAATTGTATCGTTTCCTTGTGTATTCCTATACGAAGTTTTTGTATATGTGTCTCCGGGTACTCCTTTATCATTTCGTCCAACAGAAAGAGTTCTTCTAATTCTATGAATCTTTCTAGAACGTTTTTCTCTTGAATGATATTCAAGAGAGTTTTGGATTGCCCGGTATTCCACCAATTTGTAACCCAAAGTTCCAGACATTTATTAAATGAGAGAGAAACCCACCAGGGCAAAAATACTATAGATACAAGATATGGGAAAGAAGGCAATGCTTTCTTTTTTTTCATTTTTTATCTGTGAATTGAATCGTTAATGAACCTGCTTCATTCGTTGACTCTATATGATATTTCTCTGAAGCACGAGTTCTATAACAAGGTATTGAACCTATGGGTCTATTCATTCCAATTTTTGTGTCAAAATTGAGTTTAGTTCTTGGATCTAGAAGGAATATAGAAATGGGATAAGGGTTCGCCCTTTTCGGATAAAAATGCAAAATCAATATTATTCCTAGATATCTCAATTGGGCAAATTTGAATGGGCAAATTCGAAGCAATTTCATCTTCATTTGTTCCTTTCTATGAATACTCGAAAACCCACTTAAAATAACGAATCGGATTTAGAAACGAAAACCCCCCTCAGTTAATTATTTCGAAATGTTTCACCGCCTAGCCACAACCAAGGAAAAAAGGTATCATCAAAATTTTGGGCCTAAAAAGATGAGATGAATTCCATATTACGAAATAAATGTTCGGATATATTTGATGAATCCCTACTTATTATATTAGCCTTAGATTAGCCTTTTTCTAGTAGAAATTTTCTAGTAGAAAAGAATTGAGTTGGGATCCATACGCATACGAAATACTTTTGGTATACAAATGGTATACAAAAATTTATTCTTTTCTTAATTTTCTTCTTTATTATAGTATAGTTTATTATAGTTATTCCATATACGCCCTCCTGCTTTTTTGGTTTATTCTATGGGAGTCGCCACGACAAAGGAAGGAGGAAATAGAATAATCTAACATGTTTTGTTCAAATGAACATTCCAAAAAGACTTCAATTATATTAAAAAGGGAATTAGCAAGTTCCTTCCCCCATGCCGAGAAAACATTTATTCTTTATTGTGTTCAATTCATTTCAAAATACTTCAATTGGTACGCCCAAGAAATAGGCCAATTCGGCAGCTTTTTGTTCAATTTCTCGTGGAGTAAAATTCTCATCAGTACGAGTCAAGGGAATGGCCCCTTGACCTCTGATTTCCATATAAAGGACACGACGAGGATAAAGACCCTCTTTAACCTCAATTCTGATTGATTGGATATCTCTCATAAGGAAGCGAAGGAAGATGCGACGATTTATTCCAGGAAATCCCCAACGAAAAATGCACACAATTCCTTCTTTTCTATCGAATCGGTCATAACCACTACCTACATTCCACAAAATTGTGCACCACAAATAGGAGCTAACGAACAGACCTGCGATCCCGTAAAAAGACATCACGATTCCTTGTGGAAAAAAAATAATTTGCTGAGATGGAAATATGGATATCAGATTCCTACCAAGATAACTGGAAGTTCCAACCGCTAAGAATCCTAGTGAACCTAAAAAAAGGATACAGGCCCAGCAAAAATTACTTGTTTTTCGAGACCCCCTTATAAGTTCTATCCATATATGTTCTGATCGCCAATTCATACTATACTAGATCCAGTTGCATTCGATTGGAATTGAGAGAATAACCCAAATTTGACTTTACCTTTCTTGATCCCGAAGTAACTTTCATCAACTAGCACTATTCTGATGTGGAGTAATTGGTTAGATACATTGACTTTCTATTAAAAATATTTACTGATCCGTTTTTAACCAGCTATATATATATATATATACATGCATTTATGCAGATAGCATGTATCCGCATACATAACAGTTCTTTCATTTGTGTGTGGAAAGAGCCACATATCGTACCATATTGCACTAAAAGAATATCTGTATTATGATACAGTGTTGAAATAAATTGATAGGATTTGGTCCCATTGGATCTAGACAATCTTATTTTTTTGGACATGAAGAGATAAAGAAGCCATTGCAATTGCCGGAAATACTAGGCCCACTAAAGGCACAAAAATAGAGGGTAAGTTGAGATCTGTCATAGAATGGGTGCCTCGATTTAATATTTGTATCTATTAGAAAGATATCTTATGATATGATAAGTATATCTATTATAAGTAATATTAGGTAATATTGACTATTGTATTTTATATAATATTATACTACTAAGTATATATAAACAATTAAGTATATATAAATATATAATTTATAAATAATATATTTATATTAAAATAGAAATTTGAAATATAAAAATAATATTAAAATATTAAATTTTAATAAAAAAAAAAGGATAGATAATAAGTGCAAAAATGTAGAACTAAATTAAGTGTACCTATTCATCTTTCTACACGAATATAAATAGGGTAATCTTCTTTTACAAATTTTATTATTCTTCTTCTCCCATCGTTATGTTCTTTCTATCTTTCTTTCTAATCTAATAAGGAGTTTTTTATTTAAAAGGAGTTTTCTTATGAAAATTAAGTTCATTATGAATTCGCGACTCTAAATAATAGGATCCAACAAACAGGGATTCATAGTAAAAATGTGATAGATGTAGAAATTATTTTATTTCATTTCCATATTTGATATTTATTTTTATTTTGATATTTTTTTTTTATTATGATGAACTAAATACTTGTTCGCTACAAACAAAATAACTGAATCTAGTGCTATACTTTAATTTTTTGAATTTTGATTCAAGGGAAAGAAACCATGGAGCTGAAATAACTCACTTAGAACACCTTTTAAAGGATTACGTGGTACGATTGGGTCGAATAAGCCTTTATGGAATAAATACTCAGCCGCTTGTGAACCATCGGGTACTGTCTTATTCAATGTTTGTTCAATTACTCTTTTACCCGCAAATGCAATGTACGCATTAGGTTCAGCAATAATGATATCTCCCAACATACCAAAACTGGCTGTTACTCCACCGGTTGTAGGAGATGTAAGGACTGGTACATAGAATAACTTTTTAGTGGATTGGTAATCATATGAAGCAGAAGATATTTTAGCCATTTGCATCAAGCTCAAACTTCCTTCTTGCATGCGTGCTCCTCCAGAAGCACACACAATAATGACAGGTAGAGATCGATTAGTAGCATACTCAATCAAACGAGTGATTTTCTCACCTACTACAGATCCCATACTACCTCCCATGAACTGAAAATCCATAACCCCAATTGCTGTGGGAATACCGTTTAGTTGACCTATGCCTGTTTGAACAGCTTCAGTTAAACCTGTCTTTCTTTGATAAGAATCGATACGATCTTTATAAGGTTCCTCTTCTGAATGAAATTGAATGGGGTCCATAGAAACCATATCTTCATCCATAGGATCCCAAGTGCCCGAATCAATCGAAAGTTCGATTCTATCTGAACTACTCATTTTCAAATGATATCCACACTGTTCACAAATATTCATTTTTGACCTAAGAAGTTTTTTATAATTTAATCCATAACAATTTTCGCATTGAACCCATAAATGTCTGTATTTTTTATTTATATCGAAATCATTAGATCTTCCTCTTATATTGAAATCACTGCCATTATTACGAGTTCTTATACTAAAACTTCCACTTTCACTACCACTTAAATTTTCAGTACAAATGAAACTATAAATGTAACTGTCACTGTAATTGTCAGTACCACCTGAAATGGAACTATTAATACTGACTTCAAAACGAAGATAACTATTAATGCAACTATTAATGTGATTAGTCCAACTAGATTGAGTATCATACATGTAATGATAATAGTAGTGATTGTTTCTCTTAGACCCCCTATTCAAAAAACTAGAAAAAAAACCTTCTAATTCACTCAGAAAAGAACTATCATTGTCAATCTCAAAACTATGATTTTCAATATCAAAATATACGGAATAACTGTCACCATTACTATCCCTAACTAAAAAAGTGTCATCAGAGATCAAACTCCAAATATCCCTGATACCAAATAAATAATCAACATTACTGAAACTATAACTAACACTATCACTCCAATTTTTCTCCGTATCATTTAGAAGGGGTTCATCACTTCCACTGGTATGGCCAATAGCATCAAGACTTTCCATTGATTTACTTAAACCATACCTATGTTCTAACTTTAACTTCTCGTTAGACAACATCGAATTGAACCACCATTTTTCCATAGAATCTTCCTGCCCCCTATTTGATGAAAATACAATAGATGAATAGTCATTCGATGAATAATTATTTTACTATTTTATTTCCTATCAGAATTAAGCATATGAGGATTAGGATTGTTAACTAATAATAAGTGAGTATTGAAAGAAATGATTCTCTTTTTTTTTTTGAATCTGAGATAGCACTTCAATATCTATCTATATAGAAAGATTTTTTTTTTTCAATTAAAATACAAATTCTCATCGAAAATAGTTTATAAATAAGGAATTCGTTCTCGTATAACCTTGTATCGTATAATCAAATAATAAGTTTATATTGCAACATGGAACGAAAAAGACAATATACAGGATGAGTAGATTGGATAGAGGGAGCCCTTCCCTTAGCTTAGTCTAAGGCCTGAAACTACGAGATAGAAAATGATCCACTAATCCTAAGGATCCATAGGATTAATTATGGATTGGATCCAAAAATAAAAATAGAAATATCGAGTTGTTTCGTCTTCGTTCTATTTAGATCTTGTATATACTTGTATATATAGTATATAGGTCTGTACATATGATATGAAAGATATATGCAAATATATAGTATGTTATGTATAGTATAGGAAGCTCATTCTTTATTTTATTCGGCTC